ATGCGTTGATTATACTCAACAAACCATAAAGATATTGGAACTTTATATTTATTGTTAGGAGTTTGATCAGGTATGGTTGGAACAGCGTTAAGCCTGCTAATTCGTATTGAATTAGGGCAACCAGGACCATTTTTAGGGGATGAACAACTTTATAATGTAATTGTTACAGCTCATGCTTTTGTTATAATTTTTTTTTTAGTCATACCTATAATAATTGGAGGATTTGGAAATTGACTTGTTCCATTAATACTAGGAGCTCCAGATATAGCTTTTCCTCGAATAAATAATATAAGTTTTTGATTACTTCCTCCTGCTTTATGCTTACTTTTAGGATCTGCTGCAGTAGAAAGAGGTGTAGGGACTGGATGAACAGTATATCCTCCATTATCAGGAAATCTTGCACATGCAGGAGGAGCCGTAGATTTAGCTATTTTTTCACTTCATTTAGCAGGAGTCTCTTCAATTTTAGGAGCTGCCAATTTTATTTCTACTATCTTAAATATACGCTGAAACGGAATAAAATTAGAACAAATACCTTTATTTGTTTGATCTGTTAAAATTACTGCTGTTCTTCTCCTTCTTTCTTTACCAGTATTAGCAGGAGGAATTACAATACTTTTAACTGATCGAAATTTTAATACTTCTTTTTTTGACCCTGCAGGAGGAGGTGACCCAATTTTATATCAACATTTATTTTGATTTTTTGGACATCCAGAAGTTTATATTTTAATTCTTCCAGGATTTGGGATAATTTCTCATATAGTAATACACTATAGATCAAAAACAGAAGTATTTGGTGCTTTAGGAATAATTTATGCTATATTAGCTATTGGATTTTTAGGATTTATTGTTTGAGCTCATCATATATTTGTTGTTGGAATAGATGTAGATACACGAGCTTATTTTACAGCCGCTACTATAATTATTGCAGTTCCTACAGGAATTAAAGTTTTTAGCTGATTAGCTACTATTTACGGATCTCGAGTAATTTACGAAACTCCAATATTATGAACTATTGGTTTTATTTTTTTATTTACTGTAGGAGGCCTAACAGGAATTGTTTTATCTAATTCTTCTTTAGATATTATACTTCATGATACTTACTATGTAGTAGCTCATTTTCATTATGTTTTATCTATAGGAGCGGTATTTGCTATTTTCGGAGCTTTTAATTATTGATACCCTTTATTTAGCGGGCTTACAATAAATGAACGTTGAACAAAAATTCATTTTACAGTAATATTTATCGGAGTAAATTTAACTTTTTTTCCACAACATTTTTTAGGCCTAAGAGGAATACCACGACGATATTCTGATTATCCTGATTCATTTATAAAATGAAATGCAATTTCATCTTTTGGGTCTCTTATTTCATTTACAAGAGTATTATTATTTATCTTCATTATTTGAGAAAGATTAGTTTCACAACGTAAATTAATTTGAAGAAGACATATAAAAACAAGTTTAGAATGAAGTAACATTGTGCCATTAGACTTTCATAATACAGAAGAAACAGGAGCAATATTTGTAAAATAAATTATTATGCGGTGACTTCCTCTGCAAACTAAAGACTATTTTAATTTTTTTCAAGATGGTGCTTCTAGAACTATAGAAGAAATAATTTTTTTTCATGATCATGCTATATTAATCTTAATTTTAGTTTTAAGATTCATTAGTTATGGAACATATTGCTTATTAACTAACAAATTTATTTTCTTAGTAAGAACAGAAAGACAAAAAACAGAATTTATTTGAACTATCGCTCCTGTTGGTTTATTAATTTTCCTTTTACTTCCTTCAATTCAACTTCTTTATTTGTTAGATGAAGTAGACGACCCAGCTTTAACAGTAAAAGCTATCGGCCATCAATGATACTGAACTTATGAATATTCTGACTTTAAAAACTTTAGTTTCGATTCATATATAGTAAGAACGGAAGACTTAACAAAAGGAGAATATCGTTTATTAGAAGTTGATAATCGTTTAGTATTACCAATTAATATATTAGTCCGAATAGTTATTACTTCTGCTGATGTCATTCACTCTTGAACTATCCCCGCAATAGGAGTAAAAGTAGATGCTGTCCCTGGTCGATTAAATCAAACTAGATTTATAGGAAATTTCCCTGGAGTATTTTATGGTCAATGCTCAGAAATTTGTGGAGCTAATCATTCATTTATGCCAATCGTTTTAGAAATAACAGATACTAAATCTTTTTTAAGTTGAATTCATAAAAATTAAGTTTTATTAAGGAATTAGTTAAAATATAACGTAAATTTGTCAAATTTAAATAACTTTCTAAAAGTATTCCTTTATGCCTCAACTAGCTCCTATAAATTGAATTTTTTTATTTTTACTGTTTTGAATAACTGTATTTACTGTAAGAATTTGATTATGATGAATAAATTCTAAAAAATATAGATTTAAATCTCATAAGACTTCCTTTAAACATTCTAAAAAATGACCTTGATAAATTAAAATGATAACAGATATTTTCTCTAGATTTGATATGAATAATTTCAATTTATTTTCAATAACATCCAACATTTGAATTTTTGCAATTTTACCTTTAATTATTTTTCAAAATACTTTATGAGTCATACCTTCTCGTTCCATCGCTATTATTTTAATACTAAAAATATTTATAGCAAGTCAAATTATACGAAATACAGGAAAAAACATTAGAGGATTTATAATAATAATAGTAAGAATATTTTTATTATTGATTTTCGTTAATTTAATAGGTCTATTCCCTTATGTTTTTAGTCTAAGAAGACAACTTAGATTTGCATTATGTTATGGGCTTCCTCTATGACTATCCTTAATTATTTCTAGAATTTTCTATAGTTTTCATGGTACAGTCAGCCATTTTTTACCTTCAGGGGCCCCTAGAGTTTTAAATCCATTTTTAATTTTAGTAGAAACTGTAAGAATTAATGTTCGTCCAATTACTCTATCAATTCGATTAGTCGCTAACATAACAGCAGGACATATTATTTTAGGACTTATTGCAAGTTATTTAAGAGTAGGGTTTTTCACATACTCATTACCTATTCTTTTAATAATGATTTTTATTCAAATTTTTTATTTTATGTTTGAAATAGCAATTTGTTTAATTCAAGCATACATTTTTTCACTTTTAGTAGGACTTTATTCAGATGATCACCCTATATTTTTAATTTAAATATATTTATTCTATACTACAATTTAAAGTAATTTCTATGATTATGGCAAAAAGATTTGCTCATTTGCAGCTTCAATGCAACGCTCTAATAAGCTACTTAATCACATTATATATACAAAATAATAGGGATAAAAATAATTGTAATAAATCTTAAAAAAATAAAAAAATTGAACAAATTTCTCTGATTCTTCTGATTTAATGATATCAAAATAATAAATTTTTTAAATAAACCTTCTCCTCCTATTATTTCAAGTCATCCTAAATCTAAAGACTTTACCACAACTCTTCCTCTATCTAAAAATGGCTTTCTTACAAAATTATTCCTTAAATTCACTATAAATCATATATTAAAACAAAAAAAAATTTTATGAGATAACTTTTTAACTTCAGTTAATGAAAATAATTTATATGTTAAAATTCCTCCAATTAATGTAATTAAAAAAGCCAATAATTTATCTATTTGATTAATCACAGGGATAACTATAGGTCTAAAAAAAAGTCAAGATATAATTGCCCCTCCTATAATTGCTATTAATGACAATAAAATTAAAGAAGTAGAAATCATTTTATCTTCGTCATAAATTTTTCTTAAACAAGATTGAGTTATTTTAGACAAAAAAATAATCATAAATAATCGTGCAGAATATGCAGCAGTTAAAAAAGTTGTAATTATTATATTAAGTGTAATAAAAATATTTGTTTGATAAAAAACTATTATCTCAATAATACAATCTTTAGAATAAAATCCAGCTAAGAAAGGAAACCCACATAAAGCAAAATTAGCAATATTGAAACAAGTTCTAGTTACAGGTAACTGATTTCATAAAAATCCTATTTTTCGAATATCTTGATTATTTATATGACAATGAATAATATTCCCTGCGCACAAAAAAAGTAAAGCCTTAAACATTGCATGTACAAATAAATGAAATAAAGCTAAATTAAAAAGTTTAAGTCTAATCCTAAATATTATAATTCCTAATTGACTTAGAGTAGACAAAGCAATAATTTTTTTTAAATCTGTTTCTAAATTTGCAGCCAAACCAGCTATAATCATAGTTATTCTCGAAATTATTAATAACAAAAAATTAAATAAATATATTCTTTCAAGAAAAGTATAAAAACGAATTAATAAAAAAACTCCTGCTGTAACTAATGTTGAAGAATGAACTAACGCAGACACTGGAGTAGGGGCAGCCATAGCAGCTGGTAACCAACTTCTAAAAGGAAGTTGAGCTCTTTTAGTCAACCCAGCAATTATTAACATAATAATTACAAAACCCATGAAATCAAAATTTCAAAAAAATTCAGAATTAAAATGACCTATAGAAAAAACAAATCCAATTCTTAATAAAATAGCACAATCACCGACCCGGTTTATAAAAACCGTTATTAGTCCTGCTCCAAGAGACTTTCTATTTTGGTAATAAATTACTAAACAAAAAGATACTAAGCCTAATCCATCTCACCCCAACAATAACCTTACTAAACTAGGAATAAAAATAAAAAAATTTATAGATAAAACAAATAATATTACAAGCCAAACAAAACGTCTCATAAAAACATCACTTCTTATATAACTAAAAGTAAAAATTATTACACACCCAGAAATAAAACAAACAATAGACCTAAATATAGTAGTATATCATTCAAAAAAAATAGGAAAAGTATATAATACTGAATTATACTCAAAAAAAATAAATTCTATTATAATTTTTTGATAATTTATAATTAATTTTAAACTTCTTAATATTATGATAAATCTAATAAAAAATAAAAAATATCTTGCTTGAATAGAACTAGCTTTATAAAATTTCATTGTTAGATAAGCTTAAAAACTTACTTTTAAGACCACAACTTAACATTCTTTATAAATTAATCTAACTTAAATCATAAATCCAATAAAAATTAAAATTTGAATAGGTAATCAATGAAAAAAAATGATTATATACTGAATTAAACTAAAATTTATTCCAGGATTAATAAAATAAGAAAAATATCCATGTTGTGTATTAACAAACAAAAACATTCTATACACAGCTGCAAAAAAAGTTATTAATGCTAAAGGAACAATAAAAATCTTAGATAAAAATAAAGTCACAGTAATTAACCCTACTTCTCTTATTAAATTTAATGAAGGGGGAGCAGCCATATTAGCCGCACATAATAAAAAAAATCACATTCTAAAAGAAGGAGAAAAAGAAATAAATCCCTTCAAATATATCAATCTTCGTCTTCCAACTTTTTCATAAAGTATATTAGCTATCCTAAATAAGCCTGATGAGCATAAACCATGAGAAATCATCATCAAAAGTCCTATTTTAATCCCTAATTCAGTATTTCTTAAAACTCCCGCTAATATTATTCCTATATGCCCAATTGAAGAATATGCAATTAAAGATTTTATATCGGGTTGTCGAACACAAATTAATCTTCTTAAAACTCCTCCTACAATCGCTAAAGAAATAAATGCTTCATTAATAAAAAAGAAATAAGATTTAAATATTTGTAATAGACGGACAATTCCATAACCTCCTAACTTTAATAAAAGTCCCGCTAAAATTATTGATCCAGAAACAGGAGCTTCAACATGAGCTTTAGGCAATCATAAATGAACACCATAAATAGGTAATTTAATTAAAAACACTAAAATTATAAAACACCATCAAATATTTAAAAATCCAATTCTATAAAATACAGGAAATTTTCTTACTAAAATTATTCTTAAATGACCATTATATGAAAAAATTAATAATCTTATTAAAAGAAAAGGTAAAGCCCCAATAATTGTATAAATTACTATGTACATCCCTGCTTGTAATCGCTCCGGCTGGTACCCTCAAACTAAAATTAATATTAAAGTAGGAATTAAAGAACTTTCAAAAAAAATATATAATAGAAATAAATTTTTTTGGATAAAAACAAGAATAATAAATAAATTTAATATTAAAATATTAAAAATAAATCTTAAAATGTAATTTTTATCTTTTAGAATTTTATATCTTCTCATAATTATCAGTCCAGAAATTCAACATCTTAAAATTGTTAACAAACAAGAAATATTATCCATTAAAAACCCTCATTCTCTTTTTCTAACTCCTATATATCTATAAAATTTAAGACTAAAAAAAAAAGATAAAAATAATAAAACCCAAATAGATTTATATCAATTTAAATTATTATTTTTCCTCAATAACCCGAGGAAAAATAAAGAAATCCTTAACATTAACATTTATGCAAACTACAAGAAGACACGTAATCATTTCCATGACAACGAATTAAAATAACAAGTAAAGCTAAACCAACTCTAGCCCCTGAAGCAGTTAAAGTTAAAAAAATAAAAATCACTAATCCTTCATTTCTTAATATATTACACAAAAAAATCAATAAAATAAAGATCCCAACTATTAAAATCTCCAAACATAGTAAAGCATTTAATAAATGCTTACGTTGCAAACATAAAGTTATAAAAGAAACCACTCTAGTTAAAATCCCTAAATATAAAAATGGATCAAAAAAGCTAATCATATTTCGCTAAAAAAGCTTTATTAGAAGCGCTGGTCTTGTAAGCCAGAGATGAATTATTAATTTCTTTTAGTAATACCATTAAGTGATTCGAACACTTTTTCTATGTTTTCAAAACAAAGACATTTCCCAAAATTAATGATAATTATAGAATAATTATTTCTCAAACTTTTTTACTCACAGGAACTAAAATAAATAATAAAAAATAAAGAAAAGTAAAAATTTGACCTAATTCAATAAAGGGATACTCAACAACTTGTCTCCCAATCCAAGTCAACAACAAAAACATACTTACTAATCTTCAAAATAATACTTGTCCTACTGGATAAAAAGACAACGATCGAATTTTACCTTTTCATGATAAAGGAACAAAAAACAATACTAATAAGGATATCAATAATCCTACAACTCCTCCTAATTTATTTGGAATTGAACGAAGAATTGCATACGCAAATAAAAAATATCATTCCGGCTGAATATGAACAGGAGTTACTAAAGGATTAGCAGGAATAAAATTTTCTGGGTCTGCTAATAAATTAGGACAAATAAATACAATTCTCAATAAAAATGTTATAAAAATCAAAAAACCAACTAAATCTTTTAAAATAAAAAAAGAATGTAACGAAACCTTCTCTCTATCCCTAGACACACCAAGAGGATTGTTAGACCCAGTTTCATGTAAAAAGACTAAATGGAAAATAGTTATAACTACAATCAAAAATGGAGCTAAATAATGAAATATAAAAAATCGAGTTAAAGTTGCATTATCAACGGCAAATCCTCCTCAAATTCACTGAACAATATCATTCCCTACATAAGGAATAGCAGATACTAAATTAGTAATAACTGTAGCCCCCCAAAATGATATTTGACCTCAGGGCAATACATACCCCACAAAAGCCGTTCCTATTGTCAAAAAAAACAAAATAACACCTAAATTTCAAGTGTGTTGATTGATATAAGATCCATAATACAACCCACGTCCTACATGAAAATACAGACAAATAAAAAAAAAAGAAGCCCCATTTGCATGAAGTCTACGAATTATTCAACCATAATTAACATCTCGACAAATATGACAAACAGAAGAAAATGCTAAAGAAACATCAGAAGCATAATGCATAACTAAAAATAAACCCGTCAAAATTTGAACAATTAAACAAAATCCCAATAAAGAACCAAAATTTCATCAAATTGATAAATTAGAAGGTCTTGGAAGATCAATTAAAAACCCGTTTACAGGTTTTAACAAAGGATGTCTTTGTCGAATTGGTTTAAGCATATTTATACCTACGTATTGGTCCTCTAACAAAATAACAAATTTTCACTACTCCAATTAAAACAAGAAATAAAATTACAGCTAATCCTACAACTATAAGACAATTAAATTCTCTAAATAAAGAAGAACCTAATAAATTTAAATACATTTCTCTAACGTAATCTATTTTATACTGCTCTTCTAACAAAAAAACCAAAAAATTTCTAAAATAGATTACTGTAAATCAAAAAATATTCAACATAAAAAAAAATAAGATCAACAAAGTTTTTTTAAATATTAAATTAGGTATAAGTGCTATAACATAAATAAATATAACAATTATCCCCCCAATATAAATTAAAAATAAAATAAACCCAAATCACCCAACTCTACCAAAATATACAATTCTTCTAACCAATAAACTTAGTAAAAGTAAAATGAATCCTAACCCAATAGGCTGAATTAAAAAAGGTATAAAAAAACATAAAGATAGAATCGAAGACACAAACATCAAGAAAGTCATATTCAGATAATAGTTTATTAAAATATTAGCATTGGAAGCTAAAGATCAAATTTATTTTGTTATCTGATTTAAAGAATTAAAATATAAAAAAACTTAGCAACCACATTTCATATAAGAACTAAAAGTCTGACTGGAAGAAAACTTAATCAAGTCAACTTTATTAACAAATCATATCGAAAACGAGGAAATCTTCCTCGAATTCAAATAAAACAAAAAACCAGAAATATTACTTTTACCCAAAATCCAATATTACTTAAATAAAAACCTTCTATACTACCTAAAAATAAAGCTACAGAAATCATTCTTATAAAAAGAATTCTTATATATTCCGCTAAAAACAATAAAGCAAATAATCCTCTTCCATACTCAATGTTAAACCCAGATACTAATTCCGATTCCCCCTCTGCAAAATCAAAAGGAGCACGATTAGTTTCTGCTACACATACTACAAATCAAATTAAAGCTAAAGGTATTATTATAAATATATTCCAACAAAAAATTTGTATCTCCATAATATCTCTAATATCTAAAGAACATGCAATCCTTAAACTACATAACAATACTAAAAATAAAGTAACCTCATAAGAAATTGTCTGAGCCACAGCTCGCAAACATCCTAAAAGAGAATACTTAGAATTAGAAGATCACCCCGCTATAAGCACACCATATACATTTAAAGAAGACACACACAGAAAAAACAACAATCCTAAACTAAAATATCATAAAGAATATTCTGTTCAATATAAAGACCATATAATTAATCCTAAAGATAAACTTATAGTGGGAGCTAAATAATAAGGAATTTTATTAGAATTATACAAATTATTTTCTTCTTTTATAAACAATTTTAAAGCATCAGCTAAAGGCTGAATTACCCCTATAATACCTACTTTGTTAGGCCCTTTTCGAGTTTGAATATATCCTAAACCTTTACGTTCTAATAAAGTAAAAAAAGCCACAGCTAATAAAACACAAATGTAAGAAATAATTATTCAAAAAAATATTAAAACCATAGCTAAAAAAAAATTATTTTATATTTAGAACTTAACTCTAACGCACTTTATTCTGCCATTTTAGCTAACTTTAATATAATTTTATTAGATGAGATTTATTAACTCCTAAAATAATTCTAAATTATTTGCACTAAACTTTGCTAATCTAACAAATATAAAATATTTATTGTATATGGTCCTTTCGTACTGAAAATACAATTAATTAATATCAAAGATAGAAACCAACCTGATTTACATCGGTCTGAACTCAGATCATGTGGAAATTTTAAAGTCGAACAGACTTACTTCTCTAAATTGCTGCACTTAGAAGCTTTTCCAATCCAACATCGAGGTCACAATCTTTTCCTTCAATATGAACTCTCCAGAAAAATTATGCTGTTATCCCTGCGGTAACTATTTCTTTTAATTAAAATTTATAGATCAAATTAATTCATCAATTTTATTAAATAAAAAGAAGCTTTATTGGTTCCTTTGTTGTCCCAACTAAAAATTTTATTTAAATAATAATTTTTCTACAAAAAAAGTTTAAATTTAATTTAAAGCTCGACAGGGTCTTTTCGTCTTTTGAAATCATTTAAGTTTCTTCACTTAAAAAACAAATTTTAGATAATATAAAAAAGACAGCTTTATCTACGTCAAACCATTCATACAGGTTTTCAATTAAAAAACTATGGATTATGCTACCTTAGCACAGTTAGGATACTGCGGCCATTCAATCATTATCATTGGGCAGGTACGACTCTTTATTTTAATTTTATCAAAGAGCGATGTTTTTGATAAACAGGCGAGATAAATTTTTGCCGAATTCCTTTTTTACATTTATAAATATATTAATAATTTTAGTTTTAACCCTAGTTATATTAAACAAATCATTAAATTTAAATACTCATTTTATCATAAATTAACTTTAAAAATAATTTTAAAATAAAAAAAAATAAATAAAAGAATTAATTTAGTATTTTATTAAAATATTGTTAATAAACTATTAAAATGATAAACACTTCTAATCTTACATTTTTACGAATACTTTATCAAATTCTTTTAATTTTACAAGCTAAACCTTATAAAATTTTAATTAAAGTAATAAATATATTATATTTTAATATCATTATACTTTAAAATGTACTAAAATACATTTCTCTTTCAACTAGCTATTTAAAAAGTCGGTAAACATTTCATTTCTATAAACTAATCTATTAATAATTTTGCCACATTACATTATGTTAATTTATAGCTCCTTTTTTTTCTAGAAAATAAAATTCATTATTTATTCTCGATAAACCATAATGCAAAAGGTACAAGATTCAATCTTTTCTAATTTTTATTTTTATTTTTCCTTTGCAGTTATATTTTTAAACTAAAAATTCTTTAATAATAATAAATTAAAAATTAATTCTTTATATAAATAATTCAATAATAGATTAAAAAAAATTTAAAATGGTCTTTAAAGACTAACTTCTCAATGTAAATGAAATGCAATTAATTGCTTCATTTTACAGGAGCAGCTTCCGCTACTCCTACTATGTTACGACTTATCTCATTATTTAACGAGAGCGACGGGCGATATGTGCTTACTTTTGAACTAATTCAAATTAATATTCATAAATTAAATTTACTTCTAAGTTTATATCTAATATAATATTTCATTATATTATCATATTTAATAAAAATTTTAACCCGTAACAAACTTTCTCATAAACTGTACTATGACCTGTCATAATAATTTAAATAATTTATTAGTTAATTTTTTTACCTTTAAGGATTAACTAAAGACGGCAGTATACAAGTTCAACATAATTAAAGAAAGAAAGGTATAACGCGGATTATCGAATTACAGCCCAGGCTCCCCTAGACAGATATAAAGTACCGCCAAGTCTTTTGAATTTTAAGAAGTAATTATCTCGTAATTTACTCGTAATACTCTGGTCTAATATGTTATATTTTTAATAGTAGGGTATCTAATCCTAGTTTTAATAAAAAATTTTGTAGATTCTTAAATAAGCTAAAAAAAGTTTATAATATAATATAAATTTTACCTCATTATCTAATATAATTTAACTCAAAAAAACTAATAACTACAATTTTACCAAATCAATTAACTTAAACTTTATTGTATAACCGCAGTTGCTGGCACAAAATTCACTAGTCTTATTTTCTAATTCTAAATCCAAATTTCTTTTATATTATAAATATTCAATACTGAAGTTGTAAGTAACATTATCAAAATCTTTAAAATTATAAAAATAAATTATATATAATTATTAATACAATAAAATTTATTTCCATTCTTCACAGCTTCGCTAAAACTATCATGTATTTCTAAAAGAAAAAGCTAATTTTTAACTAAAACCAAATTCTTATTTATAAATCTTTTTGAAATATCTTTCCCAGTTTTTTGCCTTTATAAACCTGTTTATCATAAATTTTATTGTTAATATTTAATTAGAAGTGTTTATAACTTTTATAATACAATTAGCACTTTTATATTTATAAAATACCTTATAATTTTCTTATAATTCATTCACTATATATATATATATATATTAGCACCAGATAGTAGTGTAAAAGCACAGTTAATTTTCACTTAACTAGAATATTTCTTAATATCTATCTGCTATCTTTTCAGTATAATTAGTACAGTTACCTTCCAAGTAAAAAGTTTAAAATATTTTAAAAAAGATACAAATAAAAAGGAGTGTGACTTGCACATAGAAATTTGAATTCTATAGAAAAAATTAAAATTTTTCTTTTTAAATTAAATAAAACACTAAGTTAATCAAACTCTAGGTTTTCAAAACCTAAAATGAATTATTATTATTCGTGTTTTAGTGAGATGGCTGAATTAAAGCGATAAATTGTAAATTTATTAATAAGAACTATTCTTTCCCACTAAGCTTTATAGTTTATCTAGAACGTTAAATTGCAAGTTTAAAAATACAGTGTTTTGTTGAAGCTTTTTTTTTAAAAAATGAGACAGTAAAATAAGCTAAATGCAAGCTACTGGGCTCATGCCCCAGTTATGAGACTTTTTTCTCTTTTACTGTTATTTACTGAAAAAAATGATTCGAAATCCATTTCATCTTGTTGAATTTAGCCCTTGACCTTTGACCGGGTCTATCGGAGGATTATGTTTAACTGTTGGTATAGCTTCTTGATTTCACGGATTAGGAATATCTTTATTTTTTTTAGGAATCTTAATTACAATTTTAACAATGTTTCAGTGGTGGCGAGACGTTATTCGAGAAGCTGCTTTTCAAGGGTATCATACTTTAAAAGTAAACCAAGGAATACGTTTAGGAATAATTTTATTTATTGTATCAGAAATTTGTTTTTTCTTTGCTTTTTTTTGAAGATTTTTTCATTCAAGCCTTTCTCCATGTGTAGATATTGGATCATGCTGACCCCCTACTGGAGTAACTCCACTTGATCCATTCCAAGTCCCTTTATTAAATACAGCAGTTTTACTATCTTCAGGAGTAAGAGTTACTTGAGCACATCATAGGTTAATTGAAGGAGATCGAAAAAACTCAATAATTTCTTTAGGAATTACTGTTCTTTTAGGAGTGTATTTTTCATTTTTACAAGCTGGAGAATATATAGAAACTAGTTTTTCAATTGCAGATAGTGTTTATGGCTCAACTTTTTTTGTAGCTACAGGTTTTCACGGACTTCATGTTTTAATTGGAAGGACATTTTTACTTGTTACACTATGACGAATTTATAAAAACCATTTTTCTAGAAGTCATCATTTTGGTTTTGAAGCAGCAGCTTGATACTGACATTTTGTTGACGTAGTCTGGCTATTTTTATATATTTTTATTTATTGATGAGGATCTTAAATTTTTCATATTCTAAGTAACCTAGAAAAGGTACTAAACTTTTAATTTAGTCACGATAATTTAATATCCTTAGAAGGAATAATACTTTAAATTTAAAAGAATTGATTTGCATTCAATTAATAGGAAAAATTTCCTTTATTCCCTAGTTGTGTCTTAATAGTGAAATTTCATTTGTAGTTTCGGCCTACAAGATAACAAGAATGTTTTAAGACTAAAATGAATATAAGCTCTAAGAGCTTTTGGCTGTTAACCAAAAAGGTATAAATTATTTTATATATTCAGTACTATGCCGGATTAAACGGATTACATTGATGTTGTAAAAAATAAGATTATTTCTTTAGTACTTTATGTTTTTAATTTTATCATTTATTATATTTATTGTAAGTTTAAGAAGAATTCTTATAAGATTAAGGATTTTTTTATTAAAAAAAAAAATAATAAATCGAGAAAAAAGTTCTCCATTTGAATGTGGATTCGAATCCAATAAATTAGGACGAACCCCTTTTTCTATACGGTTTTTTTTAATTACAGTGATTTTTTTAATTTTTGACATTGAAATTGTTCTTATTTTACCCTACTTAATTTCTAGAACTATAAGATTAGATAAATTTTCTTTATTAAGAGTAATACTTATTTTGATAATTCTAATTATTGGGACTTTATATGAATGGTCAGAAGGAAGTCTAGAATGATTTAGAATAAATTTATAAGAAAAGTTTGGAACAAATTTCAGCTGCTAACTGAAATTTAAGCAGTTCAATTCTGTTTTTTCTTTATGTTGCGTAATCCGTACATTCTTAGATTTATTTTTTTAGTCGTAATAGGTACTATTTTATCTCTATCTTCTCTTTCTTGGTTCGGAGTTTGGTTAGGAATAGAATTGAATCTTCTTGGGATTATTCCGATTATAGCTCAGAAGGGGACTATAGAAAGAAGTGAATCCTCTACTAAATATTTTGTAGTTCAAGCTAGGGGTTCAGGAATTTTTTTTGTTAGAGCTATTTTAATAAGATGAAATTATCTTAATTGAAATTTAGGCTCATTATATAGTTTTACTTCAAGCGATTTAATATTGATAAGATTGTTATATAAAATAGGAGCTGCTCCATTTCATTTTTGAATTCCTAGAGTAATATCTGGTTTATCATGAGATGCAAATTTATTTTTACTTACTTGACAAAAAATCACACCTTTAGGTATTATTTCTACTTTTTTAGATTTTTCTTCTGATATATTACTATTTTTAGTTATTTGTTCATCTGTTTTTGGCGGAATTGGGGGAATCAACCAAACTTCTGTACGTAGTATGATTGCTTATTCTTCAATTATTCACACTGGATGGATATTAAGAATTGCAAAGGTTAGTTTATTAATTAGTTATCTATACTTTTTTTTATATTTTATAATTGTCATATTTTTAATTATTTTGTTATTAAATAAAGAAGCTTCTACTATAACAAGCTTTAGAAATGTATTTTTTTGAGACTTTAGATCTCGATTATATTTTGTTTTTATTCTCCTATCGCTTGGAGGATTACCCCCTTTTTTAGGATTTTTCGGAAAATTATTAGTATTTATATTTTTAACTTCTGTTGGTAAATTTACTGTAGGAGTTATTCTTATTTTAGGATCTATTTTAAGACTTTATTATTATTTAGTTTTAGGATTTTCGTTATTATTAAGAAAACCTTTGTTAAAATTAACAGAAAATAAAGCAGTATTCCCTGCAGCTTGACTAATGGTTTTTATTAATTTAAGAGGATTAATAGTTCTCCATTGATTAATGACATTTTAAAATT